AAGGAGTCAATAGTCAATGGTTGAAATTTTAGGAAATAAAAGGATTAAGGAAAACAGAAGTCAAAACGCAAGTACAATAAAAACGAAGTAATCCGGGAAAAATTGTATCTATTTTGTATCGTTTTGGCGGCATGGCCGAGTGGTAAGGCGGGGGACTGCAAATCCTTTTTCCCCAGTTCAAATCCGGGTGTCGCCTGAATTGAATCACCAAAAAACTCGAAATCCTAATCCATTTTTTGGATTGGTTTCTCAATAGTGTTCAGTAGAACCCTTTTTTGACTCTGCGACATTAATTTCACTATTATTAGTGAGGAATAATCCCTTCGTATTTATAGAGATTAGAGGACATAATGCACATGGATATAGTAAGTCTCGCTTGGGCTGCTTTAATGGTAGTCTTTACATTTTCCCTTTCACTCGTAGTGTGGGGAAGAAGTGGGCTTTAGAAGTACTACTAATTGAGTTCAGGAATCAAACCCGCTTGTTTTATAGATCGTCCTGCAACGCATTTTGAACTATTTAAAATAAAAACTCTAAATTTGGAATCCCATTGGATTCCAACAGAGGAATATATGATAGGAATAATACTAAAGACTATAAATACTATTTGAATCCAATTTCATTGATTCCCGTCTTTTTACTTCGAAAAGAAAGGGATTCAGGTGATTGGAAATTTATTCCAATCAAAAATTCTTCCGAAATTTTCTATTTTAATCAACGGGAAACGGGAATGGGCTCTTACTATCTTTATAGACGGATACTAAGCTAAGTAAGACCGGACTTTTTTTTTATTTATTCTTGACTCTTCAAAAAAGAAGTCCTTTTGTTAAGCGTATACGCACTTTACTATAAGAAGAGACTGGGCAATAATAAGATCTTGCCTCGGGCGAGTTACATATCGGGCATTTGCCCTTTGGTTTCTATTCTAATTTTTGAAAGGCGGTTTATGCTTTATCGGCTTATTTCATATGGTGTTAAAAATTTTAAATAGGCAAGGTTTCCCCTTACTTATTAGTAAAAGGAAAGGAATTAGAAGCGTTTTTTCGGATTGATCGGAACAAATAGATGTAGCAAATTAGGTCTTATGTCAATCCCATACAATATATTGAATATATTGATATGGAATATATATACAAATATAGGAAGAGCATATTGTAGGTTGATATATAGAAACTTAAGCGTTTACCTTTATTCTAGATTACAACTTTATAAACTAAGATAGTATGGTAGAAAAATGCATTTTTCTACCATACTATCTATTAGAAAATTTCCGATTATAGTACGCTCATTTCATTTAATCATTTAAGTTAAGACGTGAAATGGAATCCCTTTCATTTGACTTCGTCAATTTTTGATAAGAACTTGGAAGAAAAGTTTGATTCAAATGAATTTTCAAATTCAATTGAATTAATCATTTTGACTTACTGTTTTTACGTAAATGATAAGTAGAAAAGCGGTAGGAACTAGAATGAATAGTGCAGTAGCAATAAATGCAAGAATATTTACTTCCATAATCTCATCGGTTTTTTACTTCGCAATAACTCGGGATTTAATCCCCTAGAGATGATAAATCTTTCGTCTGTAAATTCAATGAATGAATTACTTCTCGATGATCGAGAACCGGATCACTATCATGAATAACAATATCTGATCTATCAAATCAACTCGTCGTCAAGACTTGAATAGTATAACATAGGAAGTTCTTTTATCCATACCGAATCAAAATTTGGATTCCTAACTTAATTACTTTACTCCAAAATTATATTTATTTATCATCCGTTTCCTTGTTTTTTCTATAATCCACCTTGTGTCTTCCCCGGACAGTCTTCTGATGAAGGATCATCAGATTGTCTTTCCACTTCAATTAATTACATAGTTCCAAACCTAACAAACAATAAAAGCGGGGTGGAAAAACAGGAAAGAAAAAAGAGATGAAGACCCCTTTTTGCTTTAGGAATGAAAGTATATCCCTCGACACTCTTTACTAGTTCATAGAAAGGGAAAATTTTCTTTTTGTATTTATTGGATCCGCCGGGACTGGCGGGGCTCGAACCCGCAGCTTCCGCCTTGACAGGGCGGTGCTCTAACCAATTGAACTACAATCCCAGGGAAATAAGGGATCTGGCAGAAAATTTGATTCTTTTTTATCTTCGTCTGGGGTCTTTCTCTTTCTAAAGGACAAGGGGTTTTATACTATCTCATGGCAGATTGATGCGGTTTATTGGGCCGAGCTGGATTTGAACCAGCGTAGACATATTGCCAACGAATTTACAGTCCGTCCCCATTAACCGCTCGGGCATCGACCCCATAAGAATCCATTTTTATTTTATAGGCTTATTAGTAATCCATGATCAACTTCCTTTCGTAGTACCCTACCCCCAGGGGAATTCGAATCCCCGCTGCCTCCTTGAAAGAGAGATGTCCTAAACCACTAGACGATGGGGGCCTACTTGACCAACCGCCCTCATACTATGATCATAGTATTATCAGTTTTTAAAAA